CTCCTCTTGAAGCTGATCCTCCTCTTGAAGCTCATCCTTTTCATCATAAAGGATCCCCCGACCGGCCCAATAGGGAAATCCCAATTCATTGGGCCTTTCGATACAATCAAATAGAAATTCCCAAGGGCGCCATATTCTAGGAGCCCAGTCTATGTGATCGAAGAAACCCTCCTCTATTTCCCCTTCTTCAAACTCCGATTCGTATTTTTGATAGAGAAATTTCTGATCAACGATAGAATAAGATCCATTTTGCATCATATATAAGGGATTCCTTGGTTCGGGCCGAAGAAGGAATTTCACTCGATCATTATCAAACCGACTGCAATCTCTTTCTGTCCGCGAGGATGCCATCAGAGCGCCTTCTATTTCTACTAGGCCATGAACTAGATCAGAATCATTCTCAACGAACCGATAAGAAGTGATCCTATTTTTTTCATCGGGTCCGGGTAGAGACCAAAGGTCTTGAGCGACCGATCCGGCAGAACAACTCAAAAGATAAAGAAGTATCGTTAATTTCTTCATGCTCGTTCCAAGTTCGAAGTACCATTTGTACAAATAAGGATCCCCTTCTTCACACAATTGCTTCTTTATATAGATAGATATAGGATCTAGGAGGCAATTTCCTAGAAGTACTTTTTGCACAACAGCCCTTCCTATCTGATAGAAAAGGATCCCGTGATCCTGAACCGGTATTACATGGGCTCGCAAATCCCAAGTTTGTCTATGAAGAGCAGATCTAATTGTATTAGTGTCTAGAATTGATTTCTTCTGTGTAATACTAATTGATAGGGCCTCATTGGCAAGTGCTACAAGATCTCGTGCATTGGAACCCATGGCTGTGGACCCGAATCGATTAGTATGGAACATTTTCTTTTCCAAGTGAAATCCCCTAGTATATGAAAGAGTGAAAAAGCGCTTTCGTTGTTGTGGAATAAGAAGCCTTCGTATCTTAATACATGTATTGAATTGATTCGGGGCTATTAGAGCGGGATCCACTTTTTGGGGAATATGAGTCGAAGCAATAACAAGAATATTTCTAGTAGAACATCTTTCACAATCCCTGGAGAGATAGTTCACTAATAGACCGAGGGATAAGTCCTTCGACTCATTCATATCCAGATCATGAATGTCTGGAATCCATATTATGCAAGGAGACATTGCTTTTGCTAATTCGAAGTGAAGGGTGATAAAAAATCGGTCTACTTCCGCCAGCAGTTCAATATTGGTGAACTCATTCATCACATCCTCAGCTAGCCACTCTATACGCCGCAACTCCCTATCAAGGTCACTAGTATCAATATCGTCACTAGCATCAATAGAGTCACTAGCATCAATAGAGTCACTAACATCATAGTCACTCTCATCCTCCTCATCAAGAACCAACTCCCTAGGCTTGCTATCCGGGAACTTGTTCAGAAATACTGTAATGAAAGGAAGATAGGAGTTTGTCGTTAGGTATTTGACCAAATAGGATCGTCCGCTTCCTATAGAACCTATCACTAAAATACCCCTAGAGGGGGATAAGGCTAAGCGGAGCGAAAAGGGTTTTCCATGAGACGGGAAATGAAAACTATTAGCCCCACACGAAGTTTGTGAATAAGTGATTGTCTGATAATTAGCAAGGAATATCCGCCTTTCTGCTAAACAGGATGTATTGAACTCATAATTCATTAGATACTTTTGATGAATGTCAACTAAGTATCGTAAGTAAATTGCTCCCGGTTGTTCAATCATTTGATAAGCAGAGTCATTCTTTGATAAATGATCGCTATGAGTCAGACTCAATAGAATTTGATCAATACTTTTTTCTGCCGTTAAGGTGGAGATGGAGAACTGAACCAAGAAGTCTCTTTCTTTATCACTAATCGAATCACTGTTCGCGAACCAGAATTCTATTGGATTATCATCAATCCAATGATCGCCCACGTTTTCTCTTTTTCTTATCAATGAATAGATCTCTTTACTTGTATGACTTAGATGTCTCGTATTTCTCGAAAAAATGATTCGATTGATGGGATTTGGTATGATACTTATGAGATCGATGAGATTGATATTCAAATATTTCTTCTTAGAACGTATAGAATATCCTAATTGTTGCAGAGCAACTAGAAAGAGATTCTTGAACTTTAACCAGAAAGAATTCAGTTCAGATGTGGGATACCTATCCAGAAGTTTTCGCAACTCAATCATGTATGATGGATTCATCAAAGATTTGATCTTTTCGAACTCTGTCTGTAACTCACTATAGGCTCGGGAAACAAAGAAAAGACGTGTACAAACGAGATGTCCAGCAACAAGAAGAAGGAAAAGGATTGAATAGAGGAACTCCTGAACATTTGGCGAGCTCAGATGTGTCGATATCAATGGTGACTCATTATTTCGATGAATCTTTTCTTCGGACAGAAGAAAATTTTGTAAACACTTAATCGAAATCTCACTTATCCGATTCCGTCGTGTCTTCCACAATTTTTTCTGAAGAATTCGCGCTGATCCATGCATA